TATCTTTGTAGCAACTGAAATTTTTTTTGAATAAACTTTCATTCGAAGTTTAAAGCAAAATACAGAGGAAGGGTGCGGATAAATGGAAGGATGAGAGAAAGAAAGAAAAAAAGATCTATGATATAGAATTCCAATATGTAAGGTCTATGAGTCATCTCATAAAAGACAGTGTAATAAAGCATCAGTACGCATTAATTCATCCATAATTGAACTATTAAAAGAATTGTTCTTACTTATAGAAGAAGAAACTTAAGAGCTTGGAGCCAATAAAGACTAAGAAAGTTGACTCAAGAATAAATTGATTATAAGCTCCGTTGTAAAATTCTGACCTAATCATTAAATACGAAACGATGGGAACGATGAAAGCTGTGAATGCAAAAGATTTTATTAAACAAATGAATCTTACTGAGTCACTAGTTGGGATGGCGAAATGAACCGGAAATAAATTAATCTATTCTGATATTCTGAGAAATCACGAAGAAGCGCTACGACTGAAATAGAGATTGCAAGAGTAAATATTCGCCCGCGAAAACTTTTTTTTTGGTAAACTTGTATAAATATAAAGGACAAAAGAAAAGAAAGATTTATTAGAATTTTATTAGAATACTATTCTATTATTTATAAAATTTTTTAGAAACATGTTCTAATATCTATTCAACATGTTCTAATATCTATTCAAATTAATTGAAATTCCACTTTTAATCTTTTTATTCGTGAGGAGCTGGATGAGAAGAAACTCTCACGTCCAGTTTTGTAGTAGAGATGGAATTCCGAAACAACCATCAACTATAACCCCAAAAGAACTAGATTCCGTAAACAACATAGAGGAAGAATGAAAGGAATATCTTATCGAGGTAATCATATTTGTTTCGGTAAATATGCTCTTCAGGCACTTGAACCTGCTTGGATCACATCTAGACAAATCGAAGCAGGTCGACGAGCAATGACACGAAATGCACGCCGTGGCGGAAAAATATGGGTCCGTATATTTCCAGACAAACCGGTTACAGTAAGACCGGCTGAAACGCGTATGGGTTCGGGGAAAGGATCCCCTGAATATTGGGTAGCTGTTGTTAAACCGGGACGAATACTATATGAAATGGGTGGGGTAACCGAAAATATAGCTAGAAGGGCTATTTTAATAGCAGCATCTAAAATGCCTATACGAACTCAATTTATTTTTTCGGGATAAAAATGTAGAACCGACAGAAATGAGTCTTGTGGATGAAACAAAATCGCAAGTTTCTTTTTTTGGCTAAACAATATTCTTTAATTTTCTTCAGCCTTTGCATTGGAAGAATAGACTAAAAAATTGATATGATTCAACCTCAGACCCATTTAAATGTAGCGGATAATAGCGGGGCTCGAGAATTGATGTGTATTCGAATCATAGGAGCTAGTAATCGTCGATATGCTCATATCGGTGACGTTATTGTTGCTGTGATCAAAGAAGCAGTACCAAATATGCCCCTAGAAAAATCAGAAGTAGTCAGGGCTGTAATTGTTCGTACCTGTAAAGAACTTAAACGTGACAGCGGTATAATAATACGATATGATGACAATGCTGCAGTTGTAATTGATCAAGAAGGAAATCCAAAAGGAACTCGCATTTTTGGTGCAATCCCCCGGGAATTGAGACAATTAAATTTTACTAAAATAGTTTCATTAGCTCCCGAGGTATTATAAAAAAGGGGGGATCGTGATATCTTTTGGGTATTTGAAAAAAAAAAATAGATTAAGAACTAGATTAATTCCTAGATTGTGTCTCACGCATATACCTTGAAAAATTCATATTCATAAACCAATAAAAAAAAGAAAAACATGTTGATTATATTCAATTTTGAGGCACCAATAATTTTAGTTCATCATGGGTAGAGACACTATTGCTGAGATAATAACCTCTATACGAAATGCTGATATGGATAGAAAAAGAGTTGTTCGCATAGCATCTACTAATATTACCGAAAATATTGTTAAAATCCTTTTGCGAGAAGGTTTTATCGAAAACGTCAGAAAACATCGAGAAAAAAACAAATATTTTTTAGTTTTAACCCTGCGACATAGAAGGAATAGGCAAAAACCCTATAGAAATTTTTTAAATTTAAAACGGATCAGTCGACCCGGTCTACGAATATATTCTAACTCTCAACGAATTCCTAGAATTTTAGGTGGGATGGGGATTGTAATTATTTCTACTTCTCGAGGTATAATGACAGACCGGGAGGCTCGACTAGAAGGAATCGGCGGAGAAATTTTGTGTTATATATGGTAATCCTTTTAATATCTAAACGGGCTATGAAACCTCTTCCTATTTATAAAAAAAAAAAGAAAGGGAGTGAGTTGTCTAATTTAGTTTCTCCTCCATTCCTTAATACTTCAAGGGGGCTTTACCTGGAATGAAAGAACAAAAATGGATTCATGAAGGTTTAATTACAGAATCGCTTCCCAATGGCATGTTCCGGGTCCGATTAGATAATGAAGATCTGATTCTAGGTTATGTTTCAGGAAAGATCCGACGTAGTTTTATACGGATACTGCCGGGAGATAAGGTGAAAATTGAAGTAAGTCGTTATGATTCAACCAGAGGACGTATAATTTTTCGACTCCGAAATAAGGATTCGAAAGATTAGGTGATTGTTATTCAATAGGATGCGTGATGAAAAATTTCAAGAAACTTATTTTCTACCAAACAGTAGATTCAGAATTAAGAGAAGGAATGACAAATATGAAAATAAGAGCTTCCGTTCGTAAAATTTGTGAAAAATGTCGACTAATCCGCAGGCGGGGGCGCATTATAGTAATTTGTTCCAACCCGAGACATAAACAAAGACAAGGATAATCAGACTTGCCAAAGGGCTCAACGTACAAGTAAAGAATCGGTTTTGAGATGAAATGGATACATCCATATATTTCTGACTCATATTTATGAGATGATACAATATGGCAAAAGCTATACCGAGAACTGGTTCGCGTAAGAATGTACGTATTGGTTTCCGTAAGAGTGGACGTAGAATACCAAAGGGAGTTATTCATGTCCAAGCTAGTTTCAATAATACCATTATCACGATTACAGATGTACGGGGTCGGGTGGTTTCCTGGTCCTCGGCTGGTACTTCTGGATTCAAGGGTACGAAAAGGGGGACACCCTTTGCCGCTCAAATGGCAGCATCAAATGCTATTCGTACAGTCGTAGATCAAGGTATGCAACGAGCAGAAGTCATGATAAAAGGGCCCGGTCTCGGAAGAGACGCAGCATTACGAGCTATTCGTAGAAGTGGTATACTATTAACTTTTGTACGGGATGTAACCCCTATGCCACATAATGGCTGTAGACCTCCGAAAAAAAGACGTGTGTAGAAATGAACAGTGAATCAATTTCAAGAGAAACAAGAGAAATAAATAATTCAATCAAATAAAATAATATTACTATGGTTCGAGAGAAAGTAACAGTATCTACTCGGACACGACAGTGGAAATGTCTTGAATCAAGAATAGACAGTAAACGTCTTTATTATGGGCGCTTTATGCTGTCTCCACTTATGAAAGGCCAAGCCGACACAATAGGGATTGCCATGAGAAGAGCGTTGCTTGGAGAAATAGAAGGAACATGTATCACACGTGTAAAATCTGAGAACATCCCCCATGAATATTCTACTCTAACGGGTATTCAAGAATCAGTCCACGAACTTTTAATGAATTTGAAAGAAATTGTATTGAGAAGTAATCTATATGGAATTTGTGATGCGTCTATTTGTGTCAGGGGCCCTGGATATGTAACTGCTCAAGATATCCTCTTACCGCCTTATGTAGAAATCGTCGACAATACACAACATATAGCTAGCTTGACAGAACCAATCAATTTGTGTATTGGATTAGAAATCGAGAGAAATCGCGGCTATCTTCTAAAAATGCCACATAACTTTCAAGATGGAAGTTATCCTATAGATGCTGTATTCATGCCTGTTCGAAATGTGAATCATAGTATTCATTCCTATGGCAACGGGAATGAAAAACAAGAGATACTATTTCTCGAAATATGGACAAATGGAAGTTTAACTCCGAAAGAAGCCCTTCATGAAGCCTCCCGGAATTTGATTGATTTATTTATTCCCTTTTTACATAAGGAAGAAGAAAACTTACCTTTAGAAGACAATCGGCATACGGTTACTTTATCCCCTTTTACATTTCACGATAAATTAGATAAACTCAGAAAAAACAAAAAAAAAATAGCATTGAAATCGATTTTTATTGATCAATCCGAACTGTCTCCCAGGATCTATAATTGCCTCAAAAGGTCGAATATATATACATTATTGGACCTTTTGAATAACAGTCAAGAAGATCTTATGAAAATTGAACATTTTTGCCTAGAAGATGTAAAACAGATATTGAACATTCTAGAAAAACATTTTGAAATTGATTTACCAAAAAAGAAGTTTTAAATCTATTGGAGTTTTTTCTTCTTTTTTTAATTAAGATGAAAATAGGTTTTGAATCTTTAGCACAAACAATTCATATTATATATTAGAAATTTCTTTCGAATTTTATTGAATAGATGTGTATCTAGGGAGAATTCGTTTTGAAGCGACTATTCCCTAGATACACACGTGGTGTTATTTCACAATTGAATCAAATTCAATTAAAAAAGACCTAAAGTTAAGGATTTATCAATAGGTAATGTTGCACCAATACCCAACCAAAGAGCGACTGCGGTACCAATCAAAAAAACGGTTGTCGCTACTGGACGACGAAATGGATTTTGGAATTTATTAACATTCTCTAAAAAGGGTACTGTTAACAATCCCGCCGGTACTGAAACCATTAAAAGAACACCCAATAATTTGTTGGGCACTGTACGAAGTATTTGAAATACGGGAAAGAAATACCATTCGGGTAATATTTCCAAAGGGGTTGCAAATGGATCTGCCGGTTCACCAATCATTGATGGTTCTAGAACTGCTAAGCCTACATTACATGCAATAGTACCTAGAATTACTACT